TAGAATAGATGAGGGGTTAGGGTGCCTCAGGTAACTAGACCTTCTGCTAAAATATGGGGGTAAAACCCTAACCCTGTGGGGAGAATAATTAAGGGAAGAATAAGTAAAGCTTCCCGTCGAGAAAGATCTCTTAATACTTTAAGGTGCGGGCTTAAAGTCCCGAAACAAATTCTGTTACAGAATCACAGGGAGTAGCCAGCGGAAAGGATAACTCCAGACCCGGCTAGAAGAGCTGCTAAAGGGGATAATTGGAATACTGTTCAAAGAGAAATAAATTCAGCTACAAAATTACTAGTGGGGGGTAAACTCATATTCATAAGACTTAGAATAACCAAAGCTGTAGCCAGTAAGGGAGCCCCTAAGGCTACCCCTCTATAATAACGGATAAGGCGTGTGTGAAATCTATCATACAGAAGGGTGACCATGATAAATAAAGCAGGGCTAACTAATCCATGAGCAACCATCATTAAAAGTGCAGCTAAAGGTGCTTCTGGTTGTTGAGAGAATAATGTTAGTGTTACTAATCCCATATGGGCCACGGAAGAATAAGCAACTAAGCGTTTCATGTCCGCTTGCCTGAGGGTGTTGATACTTCCTCAGAGAACCCCGAGAATCCCTAAGGTAATCATTAAGGGGGTAAAGAAAACTACTGCTTGAGGAAAGAGAGGTAAGCAGAACCTTAAATATCCATAACCGCCTAATTTTAGAAGGATTCCTGCTAAAAGGACAGACCCCGCTACAGGGGCTTCGACATGAGCTTGGGGAAGCCAAATGTGGGCTGGGAATTGGGGAATCTTCACAGCAAAACTTAAGGCGAAACCCAAGAAGAATAAGTATTGTAAGGTATCAGGGATAGGATGTTGGTATAAAATAATCCATTGGGTTGAGCCGGTTAAATGGTACAGCCCAAAAATACTTACTAAAAAGGCTAAAGAGCCTGCTAGTGTGAAGAAGAAGAAGTAGAAGGCGGCAGATACCTTATCCGCCCGAGATCCTCAAACCCCAATAATTATAAACATAGGAATTAGTAGACCTTCAAAAAGAATGTAAAACCATATTAAATCTAGGCTAGCAAAACTTAAAACAAGAAGGATATCTAGAATTACAAGGCATAAGATAAATTCTTTAATTAAGAATTGTAATGATTTTCAGCTAGCTAGTAAACAAACGGGGATAAGCCCAGTGGAAAGAATAATCAACGGGGCGCTTATTCCATCTAGGGCTCAAAAAGAGAAGTTAGCTGTTAGATTAAGTAAGCTTAAAGGGTGAGTTTCTCATCCTAACCCTAAGGTAGGATGTTGATAGCTTCCTAGTTGGCAGACGGTAATGACATTTCAAATAAACAAAGCAGCGGTTCATTCTAACCCTCGTTTTTTAAGTAATTCTTTCTGAAAACGAGGAGTGTTTAAGAGATGAAGGACAGCTAGACTCGTGATTAGTAAGTTAATAATTATTCACATTTAACAAATTCCTTGCCAGGCTACTAAAAGACAGGGATAAGTAATTACACAAGCTAAACTGAGGGGTAGGTAGGATTTCCATAAAAGGGCCATTAGTTGGTCATACCTAATTCGAGGGTATGAGGCTCTTACCCAGAGCATAGAAAAAGAAACTAGTCCAACTTTCAATCCTAGTCAGAGGCTACTAGGGGTTAATAAAGGGAAGGGACTTGTTCAACCCCCTAAGAAGAGAACACTAATAAGCGTACTCATAAAAAGGATGTGCCCATATTCCCCTAAAAAGAATAAAGCAAAAGGCATAGATGCGTATTCCACGTTATACCCTGATACTAATTCGGATTCCCCTTCAGTAAGGTCAAAAGGGGCTCGGTTGGTTTCGGCTAGCCCAGACACATAAAACATAAGAGCAGCAGGTAAAAGAGGAAGTCAGAATCAGCCTGATTGGTATTGATGATCAATGATAACTCCTAGATGAAAAGAGCTTGTAACAGCAATAACAGTTAAAACTAAAAGCCCTATAGCTACTTCATAACTAATCATTTGGGCAGCAGCTCTCAAAGCACCTAAAAAAGCATAGCGAGAAGTACTGGCTCAACCTGACATTAGAGTCGTGTAAACTCCAATAGAGGAAAGAGCCAAAATTAAAAGCAAACCTAAGGGGATGTCCGCTAATCCTGTAAATCCGTCAAAGCTTAAAACAGCCCAAACAGTAAAGGCTAGGAAGAGGGCTACAATGGGGGCTAAAATGTAAATTGTACGGTTAGCTTGGGTTGGTCACACAAATTCTTTCCCAAATAATTTTACTCCATCAGCCAGAGGTTGTAACAATCCATAAATTCCTACAATATTAGGGCCTTTCCTGGATTGCATATAGCCTAAAACCTTTCTTTCTGCTAAAGTAAGGTAAGCAACACTAATAAGTAAGGGGATTAAAATAATAAGCCCTTTGATCACGATAGATGTAAGTCATAAAACTCAAGCAGGCATTAACCTCTTAATAATGTAAAGCTGTGTATAACAATGGTCCCTTTAAGCCGGTAATAAGCAATTAATATAGCTAGCCCTAAGGCAGACTCTGCAGCTGCTACTGTTAAAATAAAAAGGGTTAGGAGTTGGCCTTCAACAGAAAGTTGTTGAGCCCCTCCCATTAATAATAAAAAAGCACTAGCTAAAAACATTAGTTCAATGGACATGATTGTCAAAATAAGGTTAGTTCTGTTAATTACTAGACCTGTAGTCCCTAAAGTAAATAAGAATAAGATGGTAAATTGTATCCAAGACATCATTTTATTCCCATTCTAGGGCTCCTTTAATCCATTCATATACCAATCCCCAAGTAAGTAAGGTAAGAAAAAATAAAGCTAGTCAGCTGACTGAAGTGTCTTGAAATAGGGTTTTACACCAAGGGAAAAGAAAAGAGATCTCTAAGTCAAATACTAAAAATAATAAAGCGATTAAAAAAAACCGAATAGAAAAAGGTTGCCCTGGTGATTGGAAGGGGTTAAACCCACATTCGTAGACGGAATTCTTTTCTCTATCTGGGCTTCTTCCTTGAAGAACAAGAGATAGCCCTACCAGTATAACAGCTAAAGCAACACAAATTATAAAAAATAGGAGAAGGTTAGTATATTGGGTTAACATGAACGTTGAAGTTGTTGGAAAGGGAGCTGTTTTTTTAACCAGGGGGAACTAGTAACTTTACTTAAAACCATTGCCCCAACCATAGCAACTAGAAGGGTGAAACCAGCAGCTACAAAAAGGAGGGGATAAGTAGAGTAAAGAGTTTGTCCTATTGCTTCTACATTAGACCAGGCACTTAGATTTTCTGGGTATAAAGGGTTGTTAGGGAAAGGAAGGCTAGAAAAAGATTGGGAAAGGTACCCCCCTAGGAATACCCCTGTTGCAATAAAAAACAAGGTAGGTCAAGTTTGGGCTAAATTAGATGTAGGGGTGTTAGCTAGTTGTAGCATTAAAATAACAAAAAGAAAAAGAATGGCTATGGCCCCGACGTAAACAATAATAGTCATAAGAGCAATAAAGTCTAGTCCTCAGGTTATAAAGATAAAAGCGGATTGTATAAAAGTTAAAACTAACCAAAAAACAGAGTGAACGGGATTACGGGAGGTAATAACCTGACTCCCCGTCAGTAAAATACCTAAAAGGAGGGGGGTTAAAAAATAAACCATGGTCGAGTAGAAATTCCTTTCCACTCACTATGTTACGACTTGCTTCTCTTTCCATTGGTCAGAGAAGGTGACGGGCAATTTGTACTCACAGCTGAACCAGTTCAACGAAACATGATGATTTTCGATTACTCTTAAATTCGGCTTTGGAAAGGTATTCCAACCTTTCTCCGTTCAAAGGGTTTATTTACCCTTGAATTGTAGTGCATCATTCCCTTCTTATTAGGATCATACTACCTGACATCATTCTACATAGTAGGATGTTTAACTTTTTATAAGTAAACTGACGACAGCCATGCAATACCTGAAACTAAAGAAGGTAAGGTTACTCGTGGAGTATCGTATTAAAAGACACACTCCTCTAAGTGGTAGCGTGAACAGCCAGGTTCTTTGAATTTTAGTCTTGCGACCGTACTACTCAGGCGAATATGATCTGTGTTGAAGGTAAGGACGACCAGGGTCTCTAATCCTGTTAGCTCCCCTTACTTTCGCTCTATCTAAAAGAGGTTTACACTTTCGTGGTTGGTGGTCTTTAACCTTATTACATTTTATCGCTAATGGGAAATACCTAAACCCTACTCTTAATTGTAGGAAGAACGCTTAGGGCCTATTGTTTTGTTAAAACTTGGTCTCCACGTCTAACCGCGTCTGCTGGCACGTGGTAGGACAGACCTTTAAACTCTTTTCTGTGTCAGGCTTACGCCCATAGCACAATATTCTCTACTGCTGAACATGCCCTTTTTTGTTGCAGAAAAGGGGTGACTTAAAGTTAGGCGTCTTGGGCTCTGAGGGATTTACATCCCAGAACCTGATACCTTAAACTCCCCAGGGGGAGGGTAGAACTCACCGGTTAGCTTTCACTAGCATGTATTAAAAAAGAATCAAGCTTTAATAACCCCCTAGAACCAAAGGGGTGAAAGCGTTTAAGCTATAAATAGCACAGACACTAATAATTATTGTTAAAGTATAATGGAATAAATACCCCGATTGAAAAGAACTTGCTCTTTGACTTCAGTTACCAAGGGTTTGATAGAGGCCTGTAGGGCCCCAAGCTTCAAGTAACCCTCTGTCTATAGTTTTGTAGGCAATTTTGTAACTTAAAGCTAGACAAGGATACGTAAGTAAAGAATTTCATAATGAATTAAATCCTCATGCTTGATTAAAAAACCTGTATGGAGTCAGCCATAAATGTGTTAAATAACTTTTTAGGGGTAGAAGCTTAACTAAAACCCCTAACCCTAGAGCACATAAAAGCCCTAAAAGAGGGGTCATTTTAACTTGGGTTAATAGCCATAAAGGAGGTAAAGCTTCATTAAATAGGGTCTGTAACATAAACCCTACAGTTAGACTCCCTAACCCTAAAAATAGTAAGGGGGCCCATAAAGCCCAAGTGCTTTCCTGAATAGAAGGCCAAAGATAACTAGGCCCTCGAAAAGTTCCTGCAAACGTGTATCAAGCTAATCGTCATGAATAATAAGCTGTACAAAAAGCAGCCGCTATTAAAAGACCGTAAACAGCTTGTTTTCAATAACAACCATAAGCTAGTTCTAAAAGTAAATCTTTAGAAAAGTAGCCTGCCAAGAAAGGGAACCCTACAAGAGCCAGAGACCCTATAACCATTATAGCATAAGAAAAAGGAAGCCTGTGGCGTAAACCCCCAGCAACCCTAATATCTTGTTCATCCATTAAAGCGTGAATAATTGAACCAGCCCCTAAGAAAAGAAGGGCCTTAAAAAAAGCATGGGTAGTTAAGTGAAATAAAGCCACTGAATACCAAGAAAGGCCACAAGCTGCTACCATATAACCTAATTGACTACAAGTTGAGTATGCAATTATTTTTTTTAAGTCCTGTTGGAAGACTCCGATAGTTCCTGCGAAGAAAGCAGTGAGACTCCCTACTCAAACAACTACTAAAAGCCCCCAAGAGCTCATTTCTAGAAGAGCGCTCATACGAATCAAAAGAAATACCCCAGCTGTAACCATTGTAGCTGCATGAATTAAAGCAGATACGGGGGTAGGCCCTTCCATGGCGTCGGGTAACCAGGTATGAAGCCCTAATTGGGCAGATTTACCCACAGCCCCAATAACTAGCCCTAAAACTAACCAGTTAATTCAGGGAGCAAAAGGGATTTGGAGAAATAAAGCTTTTAAAGGGAGGTATTGGAGAGTCCCATAATAAAACCAAATTCCAAATATCCCTAATAAAAGCCCTAAATCCCCCACCCTATTAACTACCATAGCTTTAATAGCAGATTTATTAGCTTCTAAACGGGTGTACCAAAACCCAATAAGAAGGTAAGAACATAACCCTACTCCTTCTCAACCTACAAACATTTGTAAGAGATTCGAACTAAAGACTAAAATCAACATGAAAAATGTGAAAAAAGATAAATAAGCCATAAATCGAGGGCGATGAGGATCTCCTGCCATATAATTATAAGAGTAAAGGTGGACTAATCCGGAGACAGAACACACAACTAAACTCATACAGGCGGTTAAAGGATCAAATAGTAACCCCCAAGAGACTTGAAAAGGTAAAAGAGGCAGTCAATTAGAGCCCGCTACTAATAGAACACTCTGATTAACCCAAACCTCTCAAACAAGAGCTAATGTTAAACATCAAGCCATAAATAAATGAGCTATAGTTAAAAGACTAGATCCCTGTTCACCCCATCATCTACCTCCTAAAAATACCCAAAGAGTTGCTAATAAAGGAAGGAAAAGGATTAAACTATACATCAAGTTAAATAATGTAAGCCTCCTATATATCAAAAAGGCCAAACAAGAGATGTAATAGAAACAAAAGTCCCTAAACTTAATAATGTCAAAGAGTAAGGGGAGTTAGGTTTTTTTTGAAGTAAAACAAATCATCGGGTTCAAGAAGAACTAGGCTCAAAAGTTAATTGTTTGATTAACCTTAAGTAATAGCCTACTGCCCAAGTAGCTAATAGTAAAACAACCAAAGTTGTTATATAATACTGAGCCTCTACTAAAGCTGTCAAAATCCCTCATTTTATTAAAAACCCTACAAGTGGGGGGATCCCTGCCATGCTAAAAAGTAAAAAAACTAAAATTCAAGTGTGGATTGGAAATGCCGACCTTAAGCCTGCTCAATAAACCCAATGACTCCCTAGAAAGGGAAGGGTTTCTAAAACCCATACTAAAGTTAAAAAAGTAATAATATAAAAAATTAAATAAAGCCCTGCCATTTGGTACCCCATTAGAGTCCCTAAGGATAGGCCCATAATAATAAACCCGGCATGGCCTATGGCACTATAGGCTAATAACCGTTTTAATTTACTCTGGTTAAAAGCCCCTCAAACCCCTCAAAAAATCGAAATTAGGCCTGCGACCCAAAGCAAGAATAAGGGGAGAGCTAGTTGAGCCAATACTGAAAATATCCCTAGTTTGGGAAGAGAGCTTAAAACAAGTAAAGTTACCCAAGGGCTCCCTTCGTAAACATCAGGGGCCCATTGGTGAAAGGGAGCGACTGTCATCTTAAAGAATAAAGTCCCTGTAATTAATAAGACAGGAAAAGATTCTCCAACCAATCAATGGTTTAACCCCCCATGAAAACTTAAATGCCCTCTAGTTTGGTAAAATAAAGCTAAACCAAAAAGGAACAGACCAGAAACAAATGCCCCAAGTACAAAATATTTTACAGCAGCTTCTGTACTTAAAGCCGAATAAGTTTGGTAAGAAATTAAAACAAATAAACAGAGAGTTTGAATCTCCATTAAAACAAAAAAGGTCATGAATTCAGTCGTTAAACACATCAAAGCACTGGTTCATCCAGTTAAAGCAATTAAAGCGAATCGTTCAGGATTGCTTTGTATATTATTGTATAGAAGAGCTAGAGTAAAAAGCAACACTAACCCCCGAAAACCTTGACCCCAAGGTTGAGCGGAAAATCAAGGATTACTAATAATCTCGAGTGAGTAAAGATTCCCCAGTATACTGAAAGCGAAAAAGCTTAGTAAAAGCTGTCGCTGGCGAAGGGAAAGAGGGAAAAGACTGAGAGCTGTCAAAACTCCTAACCAACATTCAGGTAAGGAAAATCAATGAAATACCATTAGCAAGGGGGAGACTTGAACTCCCATGGTTAGGGTATGAACCTAACAACTTACTTAGTTGACCTTACGTGTCTTTATGCTCCTCACCAATAGATACAGACATAAAGAAAAAGCCAGACAACATCGACAAAATGCCAATATCAGCTAGCAGCTTCAAAACCAAAGTGATGGTGTTTAGTAAATTGATGGTTAATTAGCCGAACTAAACAAACAGCTAAAAAAGTAGTTCCAATAAGAACATGAAACCCATGAAATCCTGTAGCTACGAAAAAAGTAGAGCCATAAACGGAGTCTGCAATAGCGAAAGGGGCCTCGTAATACTCCATTCCTTGTAAGGCTGAAAAAATCATTCCTAAAAGAACTGTAACTAGAAGGCCTAAGAGGGCAGACTTACGCTGCCCACTAATAATGGCATGATGAGCTCAAGTAACTGTAGCTCCGGAACTTAATAAAATAGCTGTATTCAGTAAAGGAACAGCAAAAGGGTTTAAAACATCAATTCCTGTGGGGGGCCAGACAGCTCCTAGTTCAACGGCAGGGGCTAGACTGCTATGAAAAAAAGCCCAAAAGAAAGAAACAAAGAAACAAACCTCTGATAAAATAAAAAGTAGCATTCCATATTTTAACCCTTGACGAACAATGGCTGTGTGATGTCCTTGAAAAGTGGCTTCTCTAATTACATCTCTTCATCAAAAGATAAAAGTAACAGTAAGGAGTATTAGTCCTACAATTAAAAGACTCGTCTGACTATAATGGAAGTAAATGACAGATCCGAAAGTAGTCGCGAAAGCACCTGAAGCCCCTACATAAGGCCAAGGGCTGGGATCAACTAAATGAAAGGGATGGTAATGAGTGGACATTAACACGGCTTTAGTGTAAAGCAACAGTATCCGCTAAATAAATTGAAGTTAGAAGACAGAATACGTATGCTTGGATTAATGCTACAGCCAACTCTAATAGAGTAATAAAAATCATAATTCCTATAGGGATTAAACTTAACCCCCACCAGCCAGCTAAGACCATTTGAAACCCAAAACTAGCCAAAATGGCAAAAAGGAGATGTCCGGCTGACAGATTAGCTGCCAGTCGAATCCCTAAGGAAATAGCCCGAGAAAAATAGCTAGCTGTTTCAATTAGAACTAATAAGGGGGCTAAAGCTAAAGGAGCCCCAGCGGGCATTCATAAGCTGAAAAAATCCCACCCAAATTTACGTAAGCTAAGAATAGTAACAGCCATCAGAATACTAAAAGAAAATCCAAAAGTGATAGCAATATGGGTGGCCACTGTAAATACATAAGGGAATAACCCCATTAAATTAAGGAGCCCAATAAGGAAAAACAGAGCAAATATAAAAGGAAAATAAATTCCAGCATGAGCCCCTAACCCTGTTTGTAAGGTTTCCCATCAATGTTGGTAAAGCCCTTCTAACAGAACTTGTCAACGTCGGGGGATCAAAAAAACTTGGAAAAAAAGTAAGTAGGCCATTAAAACAACTACCATAACCATTAGATAGCTGTTATTCCATCATCCAGAAAGTAATGGGATAATAATGAATTGGTCAAAAAAAGAACTTAGCATTGTTGTAATGTTTGTTTATAAATAGCTTCCCGGTCAGTTAACTCTAAAGAGGAAGTTTGAACTCCAACTTGACGAGCTCTAAGGGAAACTTTAAGGCCAGGTAGAGTACTCCATAAGAGTAGCCCTATTAAAAAGCCTAACCCGATTAAAATCCCGCTAAATTGGAAAAAAAAGGTAATTAAATCTAATTGTGGCATCAAGGAAGACCGGATTCGAACCAATACCTGGTGGTTTTGAAGACCACTCGATCTACTTAATCTACTTCCCTACTCTACTCTTCTTCACTTAGACGAGTAGCTATTCACTGAATGTAATAATCTAAAGAAACTGCTTCTAATACAATAGGCATAAAAGAGTGGTTAGCCCCACAAATTTCTGAACATTGACCATAATACACTCCTGGTCGTTTTACCAAGAAATTAAGTTGATTAAGCCGTCCAGGAATAGCATCTATTTTTAGCCCTAAGGCAGGTAAGGCAAATGCATGAATAACGTCTGCCCCTGTTACCAATAACCGGACATGGGTTTGAACTGGGACCACTAAATGATGATCAGCTTCTAAAAGTCGTAAATCCCCTGAGTTGAGATCACTAGTAGGAATCATGTAGGAATCGAATTCTAAAGCTCGACTTTCATAATCTGCATACTCATAAGACCAGTACCATTGGTGACCTACTGCCTTAATAGTTAAAGCCGGGTCTAAAACTTCATCCATTAAATAAAGTAATTTTAAAGAAGGGAATGCAATAAATACTAAAATAACAGCAGGGATTACGGTTCAAACGATTTCAATTACTGTTCCTTCAGTTAGATATTTGTAATAATAAGCAGAGCTTAATGAACGGTAAATTAATCAAAGTACTAATACAGCAATAACTGGGATAATGAACATGACTTGGTCATGAAAAAAAATAATTTCTTCCATTACAGGGCTTCCAGCGTCCTGAAAACTCAATTGCCCGAACTCGGGGCTATCATGGTAAAATTGAGAGAGAAGGGATGAAAGGATTTGGCGCATCTTCTATTTAGACGAAATAACTAAATTTACCCCTTTCCCATTAACTTCAAGTTGAATGCTCCGAATAAACAATTACTTAACAAAGCTAAATAGAATGAACTACTTCTTATCTCGTTGACTTTTCTCAACTAACCATAAAGATATCGGAACTCTTTACCTGGTTTTTGGTGCTTTTTCAGGAATGGTGGGTACAGCTTTTAGTATGCTTATCCGTCTTGAATTATCTGCTCCCGGCACTATGCTAGGAGACGACCAACTCTACAACGTTTTGGTCACAGCTCATGCTTTTGTTATGATTTTCTTCTTAGTCATGCCTGTTATGATTGGCGGGTTTGGAAATTGGTTGGTCCCCCTTTACATTGGTGCCCCTGATATGGCTTTTCCTCGGCTTAACAATATTAGTTTTTGATTGCTACCTCCTGCCCTTATTTTATTATTGGGGTCTTCTTTAATTGAACAAGGAGTAGGAACAGGATGGACAGTTTACCCTCCCTTATCTGGAATCCAAGCCCATTCCGGTGGGGCTGTAGATATGGGAATTTTTAGCCTCCATTTAGCAGGTGCTTCTTCTATCTTAGGAGCTATGAATTTTATTACAACTATATTCAACATGCGAGCCCCTGGAGTTACTTGGGACAAACTCCCTCTTTTTGTTTGATCTGTCCTCATTACTGCTTTTCTTCTACTTCTATCTCTTCCTGTATTAGCTGGAGCTATTACTATGCTTCTAACAGACCGGAATTTTAACACTTCTTTCTTTGACCCTGCTGGGGGAGGAGATCCCATCCTTTTCCAACATCTATTCTGGTTTTTTGGTCATCCCGAAGTTTATATCCTAATTCTCCCCGGCTTTGGGATGGTTTCTCAAATCATTCCTACCTTCTCCAATAAAAAACAAGTCTTTGGTTACTTAGGTATGGTTTATGCTATGCTATCCATAGCTATTCTAGGGTTTATTGTATGAGCCCATCATATGTTTACCGTTGGTATGGATGTAGATACTAGAGCTTACTTTACAGCCGCTACTATGATTATCGCTGTTCCTACAGGAATTAAGATCTTTAGTTGGTTAGCCACTCTTTATGGAGGACAAGTTAGAATGGACACCCCTATGCTTTGAGCCTTAGGGTTTGTCTTCCTGTTCACTATAGGAGGGTTAACAGGGGTTATCTTAGCTAACAGCTCTCTTGATATTGTTCTTCATGATACTTACTACGTTGTAGCTCACTTCCATTACGTTCTTTCCATGGGAGCTATTTTTGCTATTTTTGCCGGGTTTTACTATTGATTTGGAAAATTAACAGGCTATTGCTATAACGAGCTTTACGGAAAAATCCATTTCTGGGTTATGTTTATAGGGGTAAATCTTACTTTTTTCCCTCAGCATTTCTTAGGTTTAGCTGGCCTTCCCCGAAGATACTCTGATTTCCCTGATAGCTTCACAGAATGAAATACCGTAAGTTCTTTTGGCTCCGCTATTTCTATCATTGGTGTTTTATGGTTTGTTTACGTTGTTTACGACGCTTTTGTTAGAGAAATCCCCTTTGTAACTTGGTTAGAAAATGAAAACCAAGCCCCTTCTTTAGAATGGGTACAACTATCTCCTCCTAATATTCACACTTATAATGAATTACCCTTTATTTATGCCCCTCGGGTCATTACTCTCCCCTAACCTATTAAATTCTGGTCTTTTCCTCTAAAAGCGCCTTACAAAGAAGAAGGTTCTTACTGCTCAAAAGCTTTTTTTTTGATCAATTAAAACATTTTATTACCTTAAAGTAAAGAAATCCATCGAGATTATGCAAGTAGTGGCGAACGAAAGCAACCCTGGGCCAAAGTACTTCTAAGAAAAGAACCCCTTCTAACCCTTAAACAGGCAAGACACAGATAGTGAACAGTACCGTGAGGGAAAAATGAAAGAATTTGAAAATAATAGTAGGTTAGTTTTCTGTTATTAAAAACGTACCTTTTGCATAATGGGCCTGCCAGTGATCCTTTGGCAAACTCAAAGTTAAGTCAAATTCCCCGAAACCAAGTGATCTAACCCTTTCCCAGATTTTAGTCTTTACCGATGGCTGTGGCAACATCCTCGGGAGAGGAAGGGTTAGAGGTGAAATACCAATCGAACTTGGCACTAGCTGGTTTTCCACGAAAGGCATTTAAGTGCCGGAGGTTTATTATTTAGGCCTGTCTTCTTCGACAAACCCCCCTAATTATAGCCCTACTGAGCCCTTAGGCGATAAGGTCTAAGGACCAAAGGGAAACACCCCTAAACTCTAGTAAAAGACATAAAATTCCCCTAACGTTTACAGAGACCCCCTAATAAACTGGTTTTAAGTAGGCTTGGAAGCAGCCACCTTAGAATGAAGGCGTAATAGCCCCTAACCCGATAGGTTTTCTCTAAAATCCAGATGGCTTTTAATCTTAAACTGAGTTTAACGTAGTGGAACATGCTGTTTTAATTCACCACGTAAGTAAAAACAGCAGCGCTAATGCAGGCATGAGTAACACCCTCTTTCGGGGTTTTGTAAACCAACCCCTAAGCTAACAGCAATGGGATCTAAAGGAATTCACAGGAAGCCCCCTTTAGTTGAATTGTACAGAACACCATGAAAGTAATCCTTGATTTATTTTTCTTAAGGAACTCGGCAAACAGGCTCTAAAGAGCCTTTGAACATCGACTGTTTACCAAAAACATAGCCCCTAGACCCCTATTAGAGGTGACGCCTGCCCGATGGTTTATCCTAAGTTAATCACCATTAACGAACCTGAACTCAATGGCCGCGGTATTTCTGACCGTGATAATGTAGCGAAATCAATCGTCACTTAATTGCTGACCCGTATCAAAGGTATTACGAATGTTCCCCTGTCTCAAGAAAAACCCCTGTGAAATTGAAGGGGCCGTGCATATGCGGCCTAATCTCCTGTAAGACGAAAAGACCCTATTGAGCTTTACTATAACCTTTTCTCAAAACACTAAGGAAACGAGCAACCCTCTAACCTTAGTCTTAGGGAAGGCTGGTAGTTTCGTTGGGGCGACGACCTTTCAAAAAGTAACAAAGGTTAGCGATGGTTTTCTATTTAATGAATCTTAGCCTGACTGTTTGGCTTATAAGCCTACCAGACACCTTCGTGAGCCATAATTTTCCATTTTAAGGGAAACCTTAAAATGCCATAATATAAAAGTTACCATAGGGATAACAGCGTAATTTTGTCGAAGAGCTCTTATCGATGACAAAGATTGCGACCTCGATGTTGAATTATGGTATCCTGGGGGTGTAGCCGCTCCCAAGGGTTGGTCTGTTCGACCATTAAAACCGTACATGATTTGAGTTCATTCCGCCGTCAGGCAGGAAGGTTTCTATCTACAGGCCCCCTCTCAGGGCAATCCCCCCTAGTACGAAAGGACCGGGTGGATCTTCCCTCTGCTTACCTCAGGTAAGGAAGTTAACCTACTCTTGGCCGCCGCTAAAGAAGCATTTAACCCCTGAGACCCTAACCCCATGGGAATTAAACCTTTCTTCCAATTCTCCTTAAATGACACTGCCACCCTCATAGATTTTTTCAAAAAATGAAAGAGCTGCTTTAAACCCCACCCCCACCCTAACCCCCTAGGCCCATTTTTTATCTACTTAAAATTAGTGGGTAATAAAGAGATTCATTTAGCTGATCTTCAACAACACCCCTCTTTACTAGACAAAGAAAGTCTTGAGCATATTTATATCCATTGACAGGCATACCAGGCTTATTACTCCCCCCTCCATACCGAAGCTCTCTTGTTCTATGTTTAACCCCCACCCTAACAGTAAAACCCTTAAAGTTATTCAATTTAAAGGAAACTGGTTCCTCCTAAAGCCCTATAAAACTACTAACGGGGGGGTTATTGCCGTTGTTAATGCTTCGTTCGATATTTGCTCGATTTGTGTGTTCTGTGGTGGTTTAAGCATATTTCGGGGTTGCACTAAATGTCTGGTGGTCCTTTTTTTACCTATATTTACCTCTAAATTGAGTGTTTTTATGGGTGATTTAATTTCACCTGGAAAACTAGCACTAATTGATATTTGGCCTGATTTGTGGTGGTTAGAGCTTGGTTTTTGGGCTAAAAGTGTGTACAGGTAAAACCTGAGGTTAAAAAGGAGCACGGTAAAAGTTACCTCTAGGTTTTACCTTGAAAACGACCTCTAGCTAAAAATTTAATTTAAAGTGCTATATTGACCCAAAAATAATCCATCCCAATTAGGGCGTAAATGCCCCCTTCTAGCTCTAAAAGTTAGAAGGGGGACACTTATCGTTGGGTGGCTAGAGGTTATTTTAGGAGTTGGAAAACAAGAGGCGGTCTTCCCATCGAGCTATTAATCCAAAAAGGACTAAGAAGTAGAGAAAGTAACAGGTTGTAGCGACTTGTCCTGTGGTGATAAAAGGTTCTTCAGCTGGTAAAGATCCTACTCAGGTTAAAACAAGAAAAGTGGCTATTAAAAGTCAGAATAACATTTTTCCTAAAGGTCTAAAAGTTAGACCTCGAGTTTTACTTCCATGAAGGAAAGGGAGAAGAGCAAGAACGACAATAGAAGCGCCCATAGCTATTACTCCTCCTAATTTATTAGGAATAGATCTGAGAATGGCATAAGCAAATAGAAAATATCATTCTGGTTGGATGTGGATAGGGGTTACTAAAGGATTGGCTTCGCTAAAGTTTTCTACATCCCCTAATAAATTAGGGGCAAAGAAAACAATCATAAAGAGTCCTCCTAAAGCTACTGCAAAGCCAAATATGTCTTTATATGTGAAATAGGGGTGGAAAAAAACTTTATCCACGTCTGATCTCAAACCTAAAGGGTTGTTTGACCCACTTTCATGGAGGAGGATAATATGGGCTAGGGCGAGTCCAGCTAAAACAAAAGGCATCAGGTAGTGAAGGCTAAAAAACCGACTTAAAGTGGCCCCAGAAATACTAAACCCTCCTCAAATCCATTGGACTAAAGAGTCCCCTAGATAGGGGACAGCGGAAACTAAGTTAGTAATTACTGTGGCTCCCCAAAAAGACATTTGTCCTCAGGGGAGTACATAGCCTATGAAAGCGGTAAGCATCATGATCCCGTAAATAAGTACACCAATTCCTCAAACAGGAACTTTTTGGTAACTCCCATAATAAATCCCTCTTCCGATGTGTAGGTACACACAAATAAAGAATAGAGAGGCACCATTAGCGTGGGCATATCGAAGAAGGAAGCCATAATTAACATCTCTCATAATATGAGCCATTGATTGAAAAGCTGTATTTATATCCGAGGTGTAATGCATAGCTAAAAATATTCCAGTGACAATCTGTAGGCCTAAACAAAGACCTAGAAGGGAACCAAAATTTCAAAAGTAAGAAAGACTCGCAGGACTAGGTAAATCGACCAATACTTGGTTCACGATAGATAGTAAGGGGTGTTCTTTGCGGAGACGCAT